TTCATTCTTTTTCTCTTCAATCAAAACAAAAATGAACAATTAGAAATTAATTCTATAGGGTTGAATAAAGATTCGATTGACCATTTGATATAATTGCTATGCTTAGTGTGTGACTCGTTGGTTTTTTGTAGGATTAGGGTTCAAAACAAAAAATGGACCGGCCCATACATAGTATGAACTCAAAATTACAGAATTAATAACCAACTCATCGCTTCACATTATCTAGATCTAAACAACCAGTCAAGATATGATATATTGGTCATATCATTGTAGCAACTGAAATCTTTTTTGCATAAACACAAAAAAAAAACCAAACCAATCTGATTATGAGTTTGGGAAGCGAAATCTAGAATGATGTGGATAAATGGAAGAAGGGTGAGAGAAAGAGATAAAAAGAACGCCAATGATATATGATTCCAATATAATATGTAAGGTCTATGAATCATTTCATAAAAAGCAATGTAATAAAGCATCAAACTAATTCCTCCCGAATTAAATGAATATGTTCATAGAAAAAAAATCAAGAGCCTAGAGCCAATAAAGACTGAGAAGATTGACTCAAGAACAGGAGCTCCATTGTATAATTCAGACCTAACCATTAATTGAGAAGCGATGGGAACGACGGAAACCTGTGAATACAGAAGATTCTATTAAAAACGAATCCTAATGATTCATTGAGTGGGATGGCGGAACAAACCAGGTATCAATTCATTTGTTCTGAAAGATCGTGGGCTAACCTTACAATTGAAATAGATATTGAAAGAGTAAATGTTCGCCCGCGAAAGCTTTATTTTACCGAATTGCTCTATTTTTTGAGCGATCCGATATGATAAAGACAAAACAAAATAAAGATTCGTTATAGCCTTATATATTATTATATTATAAATAAATTATAAATAAAAAAATTACATTATCTAGAAATATATGTTTAGCTATATATCCAAAAGCTATATATAAACAAGATATAAAAATTTCTAATAGAAATAGATTAGATGAAAATTAGATGAAATATCAAAGAATCCCACGATTCAGTGTATTATTCAAAAAAATTGAATTTTATCTTAACTAAATTTTTTTGAATCATTTCATTCGCGAGGAGCTGGATGAGAAGAAACTCTCATGTCCGGTTCTGGAGTAGAGATGGAATTTTAAAAAGACCCATCCACTATAACCCCAAAAGAACCAGATTCCGTAAACAACATAGAGGAAGAATGAAGGGAATATCTTATCGAGGTAATCGTATTTGTTTCGGTAGATACGCTCTTCAAGCACTTGAACCTGCTTGGATCACATCTAGACAAATAGAAGCGGGGCGACGAGCAATGACACGAAACGTACGCCGTGGTGGAAAAATATGGGTACGTATATTTCCAGACAAACCAGTTACAGTAAGACCTACAGAAACACGTATGGGTTCGGGGAAAGGATCCCCCGAATATTGGGTAGCTGTCGTTAAACCAGGTAGAATACTTTATGAAATGGGCGGAGTAGCAGAAAATATAGCTAGAAAAGCTATTTCAATAGCGGCGTCCAAAATGCCTATACGAACTCAATTCATTATTTCGGGATAGGAATAAAAGAAAAAGAGGTCTTTGGGATGAAAAAAAATTGCAGGTTTCTTTTTTTGATTTTGGACAAACAATATTTCTTTTTTTTTCCTTCGTTCTTTGCATTGAAAAATCGAATAAAAAAATGATATGATTCAACCCCAGACCCATTTGAATGTAGCGGACAACAGCGGGGCCCGAGAATTGATGTGTATTCGAATCATAGGAACTAGTAATCGCCGATACGCTCATATTGGTGACGTTATTGTTGCTGTGATCAAAGAAGTAGTACCAAATATGCCTCTAGAAAGATCAGAAGTAATCAGAGCTGTAATTGTACGTACCTGTAAAGAACTCAAACGTGACAACGGTATGATAATACGATATGATGACAATGCTGCAGTTATTATTGATCAAGAAGGAAACCCAAAAGGAACTCGAATTTTTGGTGCGATCGTCCGGGAATTGAGACAGTTAAATTTTACTAAAATAGTTTCCTTAGCCCCTGAGGTATTATAAGACGAGACCATGATATAGTTATAGTAAGCGAATGAAATAGATTAATTAGTAGATTGTGTTTCACGCATATACCTTTAATTTAATATTTAATAGAATTCATAAATAAAAAAATAAAAAAGAGCATGTTGATTATATCAAAATTAGCAGGCACCAATAATTTTAGTTCATCATGGGCAGGGACACTATTGCTGACATAATAACCTCTATACGAAATGTCGACATGGATAGAAAAGTAACGGTTCGAATAGCATCTACTAATATCACCGAAAACATTGTTAAAATACTTTTACGGGAAGGTTTTATCGAAAACGTGAGGAAACATCAGGAAAGCAACAAATATTTTTTGGTTTTAACCCTGCGACATAGAAGGAATAGGAAAGGAACATATAGAACTATTTTAAATTTAAAACGGATCAGTCGACCTGGTCTACGAATCTATTCTAACTATCAACGAATTCCTAGAATTTTAGGTGGTATGGGGATTGTAATTCTTTCTACTTCTAGAGGTATAATGACAGACCGAGAGGCTCGCCTAGAAAGAATTGGTGGAGAAATTTTGTGTTATATATGGTAATCCTTCTGATATTCGAATTGGATCCGGAACTCCCTATTTGTGAAAAAAAAAAGAGAAAGGGCGGGTTGTCTAATATCACTACTCCTCCATTAATTAATACTTTAAGGGGGTTTTACCTGGAATGAAAGAACAAAAATGGATTCATGAAGGTTTAATTACTGAATCACTTCCCAACGGTATGTTCCGGGTGCGTTTAGATAATGAAAATATGATTCTAGGTTATGTTTCAGGAAGGATCCGACGTAGTTTTATACGGATACTACCAGGAGATAGAGTCAAAATTGAAGTAAGTCGTTATGATTCAACCAAAGGGCGTATAATTTATAGAATCCGAAACAAGGATTCGAATAATTAGGGAGTTTTTCAACTTCAACATTCCTTTTTTCATGGAGATACAATTCGAAGTTCAAAATTTCAAGAAACTTATTTTCTTCCAAGAAGTAGATTCTTAATTAAGTTAAGGTAAGGAATAACAAATATGAAAATAAGGGCTTCTGTTCGTAAAATTTGCGAAAAATGTCGACTGATCCGTAGACGGGGACGAATTATAGTAATTTGTCCCAACCCGAGACATAAACAAAGACAAGGATAATTTTTCGAAAAGAGATTCTCTAAAGAACCCGATGTACAAATAAAAAAAATCATGTTTTGACATGAAATGGATATATCCATATATCTCTTACTCATATTTATGAGATGATAAAATATGGCAAAACCTATACCAAGAATTGGTTCACGTAGGAATGGACGTATTGGTTCACGTAAGAGTGCGCGTAGAATACCAAAGGGAGTTATTCATGTTCAAGCAAGTTTTAACAATACCATTGTGACCGTTACAGATGTACGGGGTCGGGTGGTTTCTTGGTCCTCGGCCGGTACTTGTGGATTCAGGGGTACAAGAAGAGGGACGCCATTTGCTGCTCAAACCGCAGCAGGAAATGCTATTCGTACAGTAGTGGATCAAGGTATGCAACGAGCAGAAGTCATGATAAAGGGTCCTGGTCTCGGAAGAGATGCAGCATTACGAGCTATTCGTAGAAGTGGTATACTATTAAGTTTCGTACGGGATGTAACTCCTATGCCACATAACGGCTGTAGACCTCCTAAAAAAAGACGTGTATAGGAATAAACTGTGTAGAAATAAACATTGAAGAGATTTCAAGAGAAATAAATGATTCAATGATCTGATCAAGTAATATTACTATGGTTCGAGAGAAAGTAACAGTATCTACTCGGACACTGCAGTGGAAGTGTGTTGAATCAAGAGTAGACAATAAGCGTCTTTGTTATGGACGCTTTATTCTGTCTCCACTTATTAAAGGTCAAGCCGACACAATAGGCATTGCGATGCGAAGAGCTTTGCTTGGAGAAATAGAAGGAACATGTATCACACGTGCAAAATCTGAGAAAATACCCCATGAATATTCTACCATAGTAGGTATTCAAGAATCAGTACATGAAATTTTAATGAATTTGAAAGAAATTGTATTGAGAAGTAATCTGTATGGAACTCGCGGCGCGTTTATTTGTGCCAGGGGTCCTGGATATGTAACTGCTCAAGACATCATTTCACCGCCTTCTGTGGAAATCGTTGATAATACACAACATATAGCTAGACTGATGGAACCGATTGATTTGTGTATTGGATTACAAATCGAGAGGAATCGCGGATATAGTATAAAAAGGCCAAATAACTTTCAAGACGGAAGTTATCCTATAGATGCTGTATTCATGCCTGTTCGAAATGCGAATCATAGTATTCATTCTTATGGGAATGGGAATGAAAGACAAGAGATACTTTTTCTCGAAATATGGACAAATGGGAGTTTAACTCCTAAAGAAGCACTTCATGAAGCCTCCCGTAATTTGATTGATTTATTTATTCCTTTTCTACATGCGGAAGAAGAAACTTTACATTTAGAGTACAATCAACACAAGAGCACTTTACCCCCTCTTACTTTTCATGATAGATTGGCTAAACTAAGGAAAAACAAAAAAGAAATAGAATTGAAATATATTTTTATTGACCAATTAGAATTGCCTCCCAGGATCTATAATTGCCTCAAAAGGTCCAATATACATACATTATTAGACCTTTTGAATAAGAGTCAAAAGGATCTTATGAAAATTGAAGATTTTCGCATAGAAGATGTAAAACAGTTATTGGGCATTCTAGAAAAACATTTCACAATTGATTAACCGAAGAATAATAAATAGATTGAATTTTTTTCATATTTTTTTTTTTTTTAGAAAAAAAACTGGGTTTTGAATCTTTAACCAAATCCATATATTCGGAATAGATTCAGAATTTAATTGAATAGATGTATCTAGGGAGAATTCACTTTGAAGCGACTATTCCC